TAACAATGAATACTATGATTCGCATTTCGAACAGGCATGAATACAGCATCTATGGGATAACTTCCGTCGTGAAAGTTCTTTGGCATTTTTATACCGTATCCTCTATTTCTCTCGATTTGTAATCCAATACACAAATCAATTGGTTCGATTAGGCTAGCTATATGCTGTGTATTATCAACGATTTCCACAGAAGGTGGTAAGATGATGTCTTGAGCAGTTACATATCCGGGACCCTTGGCACAAATAAAGGCATTACGAGTTCCATACAAATTACTTCTCAATACAATTTCTTTCAAATTCATTAAAATTTCATGTACTGATTCTTGAATACCTACTATGGTAGAATATTCGTGTGGTATTTTCTCAGATTTTGCACGTGTAATGCATGTTCCTTCTATTTCTCCAAGCAAAGCTCTTCGCATCGCAATGCCTATTGTGTCGGCTTGGCCTTTCATAAGTGGAGACAGAATAAAGCGTCCATAATAAAGACGCTTACTATCTGTTCTTGATTCAACACACTTCCACTGTAGTGTCCGAGTAGAGACTTTTACTTTCTCTCGAACCATAGCAATATTATTTTATTTGATCAGATCATTGAATCATTTATTTCTCTTGAAATCTCTTTAGTGTTTATTTCTACACACGTCTTTTTTTAGGGGGTCTACAGCCATTATGTGGCATAGGGGTTACATCTCGTACGAAACTTAATAGTATACCACTTCTACGAATAGCTCGTAATGCTGCATCTCTTCCGAGACCAGGACCCTTTATCATAACTTCTGCTCGTTGCATACCTTGGTCTACTACTGCTCGAATAGCATTTCCCGCTGCGGTTTGAGCAGCAAAAGGAGTCCCTCTTCTTGTACCCTTGAATCCACAAGTACCGGCGGAGGACCAAGAAATTACCCGACCCCGTACATCTGTAACAGTAACAATGGTATTGTTGAAACTTGCTTGAACATGAATAACTCCTTTTGGTATTCTACGTGCACTTTTCCGTGCACTACTGCGCCCATTCCTACGTGAACCAACTTTTGGTATAGGTTTTGCCATATTTTATCATTTCATAAAGATAAGTCAGAGATATATGGATATATCCATTTCATGTCAAAACAGATCTTCTATTTTTATTTGTTCATCGCTTTCTTTAAGATTAGTTTATTTTCTTTAGGGAGTTCTTTTTAGAATAGAAAGATTATCCTTGTCTTTGTTTATGTCTTGGGTTGGAACAAATTACGATAATTCGTCCCCTCCTACGGATTAGTCGACATTTTTCACAAATTTTACGAACGGAAGCCCTTATTTTCATAGTTGTTATTCCTTAAATTTTTCCGAATCCACTTATTGGAAGAAAATAAGTTTCTTGAAATTTTTGAACCTTGAATTGGATCCCCCTGAAAGTAATCTTGAAGTTGAAAAAACTACCTAATCGTTCGAATCCTTGTTGCGGAGTCTATAAATTATACGCCCCCTGGTTGAATCATAAGCACTTACTTCACTTTTGTTGACTCTATCCCACGGTGGCATACGTATAAAAGTCGATCGGATCCTTCCTGAAGCATAACCTAGAATTAGATCTTCATTATCTAAAGGAATCCGGAATGGAAGGGATTCACTAATTTAACCTCCATGAATCTATTTTTGTTCTTTTATTCCAGGTAAAATTTCCTTGACGTATCAACTACTGTAGGGCAGGAGGAGTTCTATTAGACAACCCGTGCTTTTTTCTTTTTTTTTTTCACAAATGGAAAGTTTCGGATACAATTCGGATATCAGACAGATTACCATATATAACACAAAATTTCTCCGCCGATTCCTTCTAGTCGAGCCTCCCGGTCTGTCATTATACCCCGCGAAGTAGAAAGAATTACAATCCCCATCCCGCCTAAAATTCTAGGAATTTGTTGATAGTTAGAATAGATTCGTAGACCGGGTCGACTGATCCGTCGTAAATTTAAAATAGTTCTATATGGTCCTTTCCTATTCCTTCTATGTCGTAGGGTTAAAACCAAAAAATATTTGTTGCTTTCCCGATGTTTCCTTACGTTATCGATAAAACCTTCTCGTAAAAGTATTTTAACAATGTTTTCAGTGATGTTAGTAGATCCTATTCGAATCGTTCCTTTTCTATTCATGTCAGCATTTCGTATAGAGGTTATTATGTCAGCAATAGTGTCCTTACCCATGGTAAACTAAAATTATTGTTGCTCCGAATTTTGATATAACCAACGTGTTCTTTTTTTTTACTTAGTAAAGGTATATACGTGAGACACAATCTACTAATTAATCTATGTCATTTAAATACTCTAATTTAAATACTATAACTATATTGAGGTCTCGTCTTATAATACCTCAGGAGCTAATGAAACTATTTTAGTGAAATTTAACTGTCTCAATTCCCGGGCGATCGCACCAAAAATTCGAGTTCCTTTTGGATTTCCTTCTTGATCAATGACAACTGCAGCATTGTCATCATATCGTATTATCATACCGTTGTCGCGTTTGAGTTCTTTACAAGTACGTACAATTACAGCTCTGATCACTTCTGATCTTTCTAGAGGTGTATTTGGTACTGCTTCCTTGATCACAGCAACAATAACGTCACCAATATGAGCATATTGGCGATTACTAGCTCCTATGACTCGAATACACATCAATTCTCGGGCCCCGCTGTTATCTGCTACATTCAAATGGGTCTGAGGTTGAATCATTTTTTTAATCTCTTCTTTCAATGTAACAAAGGACGAAGAAAAAAAGAAATATTGTTTGTCAAAAAAAAAAGGAAACCCGCAATTGTTTTTTTTATTCCCAAGACTTCTTTCCTTTGGTTCTATATTCCTATCCTGAAATAATGAATTGAGTTTTTATAGGCATTTTGGACGCCGCTATTGAAATAGCCTTTCTGGCTATATTTTCGGCTACTCCGCTCATTTCATAAAGTATTCTGCCCGGTTTAACGACAGCTACCCAATACTCGGGAGATCCTTTCCCCGAACCCATACGTGTTTCTGTAGGTCTTACCGTAACTGGTTTGTCTGGAAATATACGTACCCATATTTTTCCACCACGGCGTACATTTCGTGTCATTGCGCGGCGCCCCGCTTCTATTTGTCTAGATGTAATCCAAGCGGGTTCAAGTGCTTGAAGAGCATATCTACCGAAACAAATGCGATTACCTCGATAAGATATTCCTTTCATTCTTCCTCTATGTTGTTTACGAAATCTGGTTCTTTTTGGGTTATAGTTGATGGTTGTTTATCAATTCCATCTCTACTACAGAACTGGACATGAGAGTTTCTTCTCATCCAGCTCCTCGCGAAAAAAATGACTAAAAAAATATTTTATTTTATTCTTAAGATATACAGGTAGTTAATGAATAATAGATTGAATCCTGGGATTCTTTGCTTTGAGATTTTATCTGATCTATTAGAAATTTGTATATCTTGTTTGGATATATATTGGATATATATATAAGTAATTAAACATGGATTCTATTTATAGATAATGTCTTATCTTGGTTTTGTTATAATGTTATAACGAATCTTTATTTTGTTTTGTCTTTTTTTATCATATTCATATCGGATCGACAAAAATTTAACAATCAAATAAAATAAAAATAAAATTTTCGCGGGCGAATATTTACTCTTTCAATATCTATTTCAGTTGTCGGGTTAACTCATGACCTCTCAGAATCAGACTAAAAAGAAATGAAGTGGCCTCGGGTTTGTTCCGCCATCCTACCCGATAAATCATTAGGATTCGTTTTCAATAGAATCCTCTGCATTCACGGGTTCCGTCGTCCCCATCGCTTCTCGATTAATGCTTAGGTCTGAATTCTCCAATGGAGCCTTAATTTAATATTTATTTAATATTAAATTTAATAATTTTTTACTAATTTTATTTTAATATTTAATAAAAATAAAAAAAAAAATTGTTCTTGAGTCAACCTTCTCAGTCTTTATTGACTTAAGGCTCTTGATTTTTTCTTCGATGAACAGATATTCATCTAATTATTGATGAATCTCTATTGATGCTCTATTACATTGCTCTTTATGAGATGCTTCATAGACCTTACATATTGGAATAATATATCATTTCATTGCTATTTCTTTTTCTCTCTTTCTCTCATCCTTCTATTTATCCACATACTTTTTTATTTTGCTTCACAATTTAGATATATTCATAATCAGATTGGTTTTTTTCTTTTACTTAATGCAAAAAAAAGATTTCAGTTGCTATAATGATATGACCAATATATCATATCTTGACTGATTCTTTGGATCCAGATAATCCGAAGCGATGAGTTGGTTATTAGTGCTATAGTTATTAGCTTATACTGGGGTCCGCCCATTTTTTTTTGAATGCTAAGCCTAAAAAACCCAACGAGTCGCACACTAAGCATAGCAATTATATCAAATGATCAATCAAATTTTTATTTAACCTTATAGAATTTAGAACTGCTCATTTTTTTATGTTCAATCAAAAAATGAAAGAATTTGTCATTTTTTGTTCTATCACAGAATAGAACGTAAAGACAAGTAGAGTCTTATTCTTATTATTCTTCATCCATAAATATCCAAATTTTTATTCCTAATACCCCATAGATAGTTCGAACTCTATAGGAGCAATACTCAATTTTCGCTCCAATGGTTTGTAGAGGAACCCTACCTTCTCGGATCCATTCGACACGCGCGATTTCTTTTCCGTCGATACGCCCTGCAATTTGTATTTGAATTCCTTTTGTATCCGCTTGCTCAGTTAATTCAATAGCCTTTTTCATTGCTTTTCGAAATGAAACTCGATTCTTTAATTGTCCGGCTATAAATTCGGCAAGAATATTAGGGTGCCCGTAAGGATTTGCAATTCTTGTAATAGCAATGTTGAGTTTTCGGTTCATACAATTAAGTTCTTTTTGCACATTCATCTGGAGTTCTTCGAGTTTTCGTGGCCTATCTTCAATTAATAATTTAGGAAATCCCATATAGATTATGACCTGAATT